CTTATTGTTTATTAGCGAGAGGCAAATCTTATGATAAAGAAGAATCCATATACCGAAATATATATGCGCTTTAAGTAAACATATATGTATGTCTGCTAATAAAGCAGAAAGAGTAATTGAAATTGATCAGATTTGTGGACGTTTATACGAAGAAAGACGTATGAGACTCGAACTTATGCCTTATCGAGTGGGTTATCCAATTTTAAAATTGGTTTATTCTGCAGCAACAAATGCTATTCACAATGTCGGTTTAAACGAAGCAAGTTTAATCATTAGCAAAGCGGAAGTCGTGAAGGGGTACTACTGTGAAAAAATTAAAACCTCGAGCTCGAGGGCGTAGTTATCCGATAAAAAGACACGTTTTTCATATAACTATTGGATTAAAAGATATATCTGTAAAGGAAGTATAAAGGAGCCAAATACGCCATATTATACTTCAAAGGCAACATATGGAGAAATAAAAATAAGTAAGTACACGGATATGACGTGTCATGATATATATAGTATTAGGAGATTATGGGACAAAAAATAAATCCACTTGGTTTCAGACTTGGTGCAACCCAAGGTCATCATTCTCTTTGGTTTGCACAACCACAAAATTATTCCGAAGGGCTACAAGAAGATCAAAAAATACGAGAGTGGATCAAGAATTATGTACAAAAAAATATTCAAATATCCTCTGGTGTTGAGGGAATTGCATGCATAAAGATTCAAAAAAGAATCGATTTGATTCAGGTCATAATCTATATGGGATTCCCAAAATTATTACTAGAAGGTAAAGGTGGGCCTCGAAGAATCGAAGAATTGCAGATAGATGGACAAAAAGAAATTAATTGTGTAAACCGAAAACTCAACATTGCTCTTACAAGAATTACAAACCCTTATGGACACCCTAATATTCTCGCCGAATTTATAGCCGGACAATTAAAGAATAGGGTTTCATTTCGAAAAGCAATGAAAAAGGCTATTGAATTAACTGAACAAGCAGGTACAAAAGGAATTCAAGTACAAATTGCAGGACGTATCGACGGAAAAGAGATTGCGCGTGTCGAATGGATCAGAGAGGGTAGAGTTCCTCTACAAACCATTCGAGCTAAAATTGATTATTGTTCCTATGCAGTTGGAACTATCTATGGGGTATTAGGCATCAAAATTTGGATATTTGTAGACGAGGAAGCCTAAGCCTTTATTTGACTTGTCTTTACGTTCTATCGGAAATAAAAAAGCAAAAAATGACAAACTCTTTCATTCTTTTTCTGTTAAATCAAAAAAAAAAAATGGGCAATTCTATAAGGTTGAATAAAAATTCAATTCATTTTTTTATATTGATATAATTGCTATGCTTAGTGTGTGACTCGTTGGTTTTTGTAGGGTTAGTAGTCAAAAAAACGGACTGGCCCATAGTATGAACTAATAACTATCGAACTAATAACCAACTCACCGCTTCATATTATCTGGATCTAAAGAACTAGTCACGATATGATATATTGATCATATCATTGTAGCAACTGAATTTTTGTTTGCATAAACAAGCAAAAAAAAGAAAAACCAATCTGATTTTAAGTTGTGAAGCAATAACAAAAAGAATGCAGATAAATGGAAGGGTGAGAGAAAGAGAGAAAAAGAATACTAATGCTATATGATTCCAATATGTAAGGTCTCTGAGCGATCTTATAAAGGATAGCGTAATAAAGCATCAATACTAATTTGATTGATCTATAATTCGATGAATTTGTTCATAGAACAAAAAAAGTCAAGAGCCCTGGGTCCACAAAGACTGAGAAAATTGACTCAATAACACATTTCATTTTCATTAGGAGCTCCGCCGTAGAATTCGGGCCTAACCATTAATCGCGAAGCGATGGGAACGACGGAACCCGTGGATGCAGAAGATTCTATTGAAAACGAATCCTAATAATTCATTGGGTAGGATGGCGAAACGAACCCGGGACCAATCCACTTTTATTCTGAGAGGCCATGTCATAGGATAACCCTACAACTGAAATAGATATGGAAAGAGTAAATATTCGCCCGCGAAAGTTTTTATTTTATTGGATTTCTAAATTTTGATAGATCCAATATAATATGATAATAAAAAAGACAAAACAAAATAAATACTCGTTATAATAAAACGAAATTCTATTATTATTATCTCTAACTAATCTATAAAATAATTATCTATAACTATAAATAAATAGAAATTGAATACATGTTTAGTTTTTTTTATATAAACTATCAAAACAAGATATACAAATTTCTAATAGATTAGATATTAGATAAAATCTCAAAGACTCCCACGATTCAGTATATTATTCATTAAATACATGTATACCATGTTATAATTGTTATTTTTCATTCGCGAGGAGCTGGATGAGAAGAAACTCTCATGTCCGGTTCTGTAGTAGAGATGGAATTGAAATTGAAAAAGAACCATCAACTATAACCCCAAAAGAGCCAGATTCCGTAAACAACATAGAGGAAGAATGAAAGGAATATCTTATCGAGGTAATCGTATTTGCTTTGGTAGATATGCTCTTCAGGCACTTGAACCCGCGTGGATCACGTCTAGACAAATAGAAGCAGGGCGGCGAGCAATGACACGAAACGTACGCCGCGGCGGAAAAATATGGGTACGTATATTTCCAGACAAGCCTGTTACAGTAAGACCCGCGGAAACGCGTATGGGTTCCGGTAAAGGATCTCCCGAATATTGGGTAGCTATCGTTAAACCGGGTAGAATACTTTATGAAATGGGTGGAGTAGCAGAAAATGTAGCCAGAAAGGCTATTTCAATAGCGGCATCCAAAATGCCTATACGAACGCAATTCATGATTTCGGGATAAGAATGTATAACCAAAGAAAAGAAATCTTTTGAATGAAAAAAAAACAAAATTATAGGTTTCTTTTTTTTTTTGTTTTGGACAAACAATATTTCTTTTTTTACTTAGCCCCTTCGCAGTGAAAGAGCAAATAAAAAAAAATGATATGATTCAACCTCAAACCCACTTAAATGTAGCGGATAACAGCGGGGCCCGACAATTAATGTGTATTCGAATCATAGGAGCTAGTAATCGACGATATGCTCATATTGGTGACGTTATTGTTGCTGTAATCAAGGAAGCAATACCAAATACACCTCTAGAAAAATCCGAAGTGATCAGAGCTGTAATTGTACGTACTTGTAAAGAACTCAAACGTGACAACGGTATGATACTACGATATGATGACAATGCTGCGGTTGTTATTGATCAAGAAGGAAATCCCAAAGGAACTAGAATTTTTGGTGCGATCGCACGGGAATTGAGACAGTTAAATTTCACTAAAATAGTTTCATTAGCACCTGAAGTATTATAAGTCTAATAAAACGGAGACTCTAATGCTCTTATAGCATTTGAATAAAATATGAATAGAGTAAACTAGATTAATTAGTAAATTTGTCTCACGCATATATCTTTAACAATTCATAAAATAGAAAGAAAAAAGCATGTTGATTATATCAAAGTTCGGGGGTAACAATAATTTTAATTTATCATGGGTAAAGACACTATTGCTGATATAATAACTTCTATACGCAATGCTGACATGAATAGAAAAGGAACAGTTCGAATACCATCTACTAACATCACCGAAAACCTTGTTAAAATACTGTTAAGAGAAGGTTTTATTGAAAATGTGAGGAAACATCAGGAAAACAACAAATATTTTTTGGTTTTAACCCTACGGCATAGAAGGAATAGGAAAGGTCCATGTAAAACTGTTTTAAATTTAAAACGGATCAGTCGACCCGGTCTACGAATCTATTCTAGTTATCAACGAATTCCTAGAATTTTAGGTGGGATGGGGATTGTAATTCTTTCTACCTCTCGGGGTATAATGACGGACCGAGAGGCCCGACTAGAAGGAATCGGCGGAGAAATTTTGTGTTATATATGGTAAGCTTTCTTATATCCAAATTAAGATATGGAACTTTACTATTTGTGAAAAAAAAAGATAAAGAACGGGTTTCTATTCTCACTCTCCTCTTACATTAGTTAATACTTCAAGGAGGTTTTACCGCGAATGAAAAAAGAAAACTGGATTCATGAAAGTTTAATTCCTGAATCACTTCCGAATGGTATGCTTCGGATTCATTTAGATAATGAAGATCGGATTCTAGGTTATGGTTCAGGAAGGATTCAACGTAGTTTTATACGTATACCAACGGAAGATAGAGTAAAAATTGAAAGAAGTCATTATGATTTAACCAAAGGGCATATAGTTTCTAGACTCCGAAACAAGGATTCAAACGATTAGGTGGTTTTTTTTCAACTTCAATATTCCTTTCGGAGGGATACAATTCGAAAGTTTCAAATTTCCAGAAACTAATTTTCTTCAAATAAGTAAATTTGAAATTAAGTTAAGGAATGACAAATATGAAAATAAGGGCCTCCATTCGTAAAATTTGTGAAAAATGTAGACTGATCCGTAGACGGGGACGAATTATAGTAATTTGTTCCAACCCGAGACATAAACAAAGACAAGGATAATCTTTATAAAATAAAAGAGACTCCCTAAGGGACCCAATATACAAATAAAAAAAAGCGGAAAAGATCCGTTTTGGCATGAAATGGATATATCCATATACCTCTGACTTATATTTATGAGACGATAAAATATGGCAAAACCCGCACCCAGAATTGGTTCACGTAGGAATGGGCGTATTGGTTTACGTAAGAGTGCACGTAGAATACCAAAAGGGGTTATTCATGTTCAAGCAAGTTTCAACAATACCATTGTGACTGTTACAGATGTACGAGGCCGGGTAATTTCTTGGTCCTCCGCCGGTACTTGTGGATTCAAGGGTACAAGAAGAGGGACACCCTTTGCGGCACAAACCGCAGCAGGAAATGCTATTCGGACGGTAGTGGATCAAGGTATGCAACGAGCCGAAGTCATGATAAAAGGCCCCGGTCTCGGACGAGATGCAGCATTAAGGGCTATTCGTAGAAGTGGTGTAATAT